CAATGAATAGGGAAGGTATAGTAATACTGTGAATGACCCAGTATCGAATACTGGTAATAATATCAGCAAAAGAACGTTCTCCTGTGCTTCCAGACATGCTGAGCTCCACATATTCTTGTAGGGGATCGATTCCGTAAAAGATGAGATCAGTAAACGGAAATTCACTGAAATTCAATCTTTGTGAGATCGTCAATATTGTACCAAAGGTATTTTTAGAGTATACCGAATCAGTATAGCTATCCTTCTTCTGACACAGCAACGCAATTTCAAACAGTATATCGACATGAAGTGCTAGATAATTTCTTTCTTCTTCTTGCTTGTCGATGTATAACCACGTATCATGCAATAGAAAATTCCTCAAATTCCTGGAATATAATATAGGGGGTTCTATTATTGGCTTGGGGCTAGAAACGGAAGATCAGGTAACCCGTGAATCCAACGAATTGGTTTATAATAATTCATGAAGGAAATTATCATATCATATTTCCGCAAGTTGATTAGATGCGAAATCTAAAAATTGACTTTTTTTCGTAGTTGCATAAGAGGTTTTGTTTTTTGTTGTAAGCCCTCCCTTTTTATTTTTTATTTTAAGGAATTGCTTAGTCGTCTAGTAACAAGTAAGAGTAGACGATAGTATTAGATATAGATAAAAAAAAGAGCAAGGAATAAAAAAAATTCTACTAATCAATATTTGTGAGGCGGCCTTTCTTATATTCTTGTATTAGATCCAAAGGTTTTTTCTTGACCTAACTACAAAGATGATGAATCGATTTCTTTTTCTTTTCTACTCTTGTCCTGCCGCTCTATTTTTGTTTTGTGAATACCGTTTATAATGATTGATGAATCAAAAAATTGCAATTAACTTATTCTTTCAATTGGTATTTTTGCTTATCCCCGTCTCTTTTAAAAATTGAAACTTAGGTAAGTGCTTTATAAACATATGTATAAAAAGAACATATTTCATTTAGCTCCTTCATGCCTACTATAACTAGTTATTTCGGTTTTTTACTAGCGGCTTTAACTATAACCTCAGCTCTATTTATTGGTCTGAGTAAGATACGACTTATTTGAAAATTAATTGAATGAACGAACAATTCATAAAAACAAAGCTTTCTGTCCTATTCCATATATTCTATAGTTCCTTACCGTGTTAATTATCAATTATTAGTTATTGATATTCATGGGCAATAGAGATTAATATTTAGGGATAGATATTACCTTTCTTTTTCTCCTTTCAAATAAATTGAAATGATTGAAGTTTTTCTATTTGGAATCGTCTTAGGTCTAATTCCTATTACTTTGGCTGGATTATTAGTAACCGCATATTTACAATACAGACGTGGTGATCAGTTGGACCTTTGATTGATTAACATCTCTTTTTTTGACTGACCCCTTTAATTTAATCATTAAATCCAAGGAGGTCAAATTCGAATTGCTGTTAAATTTTTTTTTTTTTTTTTTTTTTTCAGTTCGGTGTAATTTTCGACCTAACAAGAGCGGAATCACGCTCTGTAGGATTTGAACCTACGACATTGGGTTTTGGAGACCCACGTTCTACCGAACTGAACTAAGAGCGCTTTCTTATCATAATAAATAAGACTGTAAAAAAGAGGATTCTTTTATTTTATAACCCCAATACATCGTGCATACCTATACTATCATATATCATATATAATATGAGAAAATGATAGATTATGGATGCTTAATTTTAATCAATCTAAAACTAAAATGGCTCCCTTGTTACTGCTCAACGGAGAAGTAATAGGTAGGGATGACAGGATTTGAACCCGTGACATTTTGTACCCAAAACAAACGCGCTACCAAGCTGCGCTACATCCCTTTCAATTGGCCTACAATGTCATTGTAGAGAATCCCTGTCTTGTTTTCCACACCCTTATTTCATCTATTGAAATACAAAAATTATCTTTCCATTTCCTCTTTTTGGTCTCATATCATATAACAACCATATAATGAATAATAAATGAATATTTTTGGCGGGAATTCTCAGGCGGAAAGGGACCTATTTTGCTGTTTTCAGAAAAGGAAAATCTTATCTATCGAATCGTTGTACATTTAAATTTGAATTTATTTGAATTTTGAATTAGGAATTCCGGGTACAAATATACAAATACAAGTGGTCTTTAACCACACATACATGTGATTATATATGTATTAGCATAATGTAATACGATAAAGAAGGAGGATTTTAAATGCGAGATCTAAAAACATATCTTTCCGTAGCACCGGTACTAAGTACTCTCTGGTTCGGTTCTTTAGCGGGTTTATTGATAGAGATCAATCGTTTCTTCCCGGATGCGTTAACATTCCCTTTTTTTTAATCCTAGTTATTGCGGCGGGACGGGGCGAAAAAGATTAGATCGAGATACAATCAAATATCTGTGACTACTCTCTCGCCCCCCCTTTTTTTTAGTTTTTTTTTTTAGAATTTTATAAGAATTAGATAAAATAAATAAGGAAGGTAGAACGAAAAAAGTGGATTCAACCTCACCGAAACTCAGGTTCAGGCTCCAATTAAATTACTAGTAGAGCGAAAAGAGAAATGTGGCTGGAACAACAGTATTCTACAAGATACTTAAAGAAAATACCGTACGGTGATTCTAAATAGAGTTAGAAATCATTGTATTACTTAATTCTTATTATTTACTATTAAAATTTAAATAAATCTATATTGATTTACTATATTGATTGCAATTGATTGCAACGAAATCCTTCAGGATTTGGTTTTGAGTTAGCAACTTTTATTTATATTTATTTATTTTATTTTTCATTCCTTTCTTCTTCACTTTTGATCGGAAAATAGAAGAGTTGGGTGAATTAAAAACTCAAAGGAGGTTCATGGCCAAGAGTAAAGATGTCCGAGTAACGATTATTTTGGAATGTACCTGTTGTGTTCGAAACGGCGTTAATAAGGAATCAACGGGCATTTCCAGGTATATTACTCAAAAAAATCGACACAATACGCCTAGTCGATTGGAATTGAAGAAATTCTGTCCCTATTGTTACAAACATACAATTCACGGGGAGATAAAGAAATAAATCGAATCAAGTGCTCGTATGTCACCCCCCTCCCGAGAATATGAAAATATGACATTAGGTATATAATATATTAAGTATATAATATTAAGTATATAATTCGTTATATATAACGAATATTTTATTTATATATTTAATATTTTATTTATCTATTTAATATATTATTATAATATATTATTATTATATTATATATATTATTACATATATTTATTATTCCATTTAGATATATTTATATACATTTATATATATATATTATATATTTCATATTTCAATTTATATCATATATTTAAATAATAATAAAATAAACAAACCAAATCCTATTTATTATATTCATTCTATAATTTGAATTTGATCCGACCAAAATAGGATTTTAGAAATAGAGATAAGGATAGGATTATTTTTAGAAATAAGGAATAAAGAAATCATGGATAAATCCAAGCGACTCTTTCTTAAATCCAAGCGATCTTTTCGTAGGCGTTTGCCCCCGATCCAATCGGGGGATCGAATTGATTATAGAAACATGAGTTTAATTAGTCGATTTATTAGTGAACAAGGAAAAATATTATCTAGGCGAGTAAATAGATTGACCTTAAAACAACAACGATTAATTACTATTGCTATAAAACAAGCTCGCATTTTATCTTCGTTACCCTTTCTTAATAATGAGAAACAATTTGAAAGAAGCGAGTCGACCGCTAGAACTACTGCTCTTAGAACCAGAAAAAAATAGGCTTACCCTTCAATTGACTCAAAATTATCAAACGTAGGCTGATGCTTTATTCACAAAATCTGATAATTAAAATTGTCGTGTCGTAAGAAAAAATAAATAAATAAAAGAATCGAATCCGGTTGGGGAAGAAAAAGAAATCTTTTTTTTGTTATTGAGCGTCTTCACTCATCTTGTTTTGATGACCTTATCAGATCAGAATTTTTTTAATCATATTAATTTCTACTCTACCTTCCCCGAGTTCATTCTCGAGGGAACCCCATTTCATTTAAAGCATTTCGGTGGATTCCTTCCGATCTCCTTATTTTATAATCTCGTTGGAAATCATATAAAGACAATTCCTATTTGAGATAGCTATTTGTGCAAGTATTTTACGATTAAGAAGCAACTGTTTCTTGTACAGATTGTGTATTAATATACTATAACTATAGGATACCAGCGCTCCGCGAATTACTGCATTTATTCGAGTGATCCACAAACGACGAAAATCCCTTTTTTTCCTATCTCTATCCCGATGAGCCGAAACCAAAGCTCTTATTCTTTGTTGAGTAATAGTTCGAGTAAGTCTTGAATGAGCCCCTCGAAAGCTTGATGCAAATAAACGAATTTTTGTTCGACGTCTCCGAGCTATATATCCCCGTTTAATTCTGGTCATTGAATAAAAGAAATTTTGATGAATAACTAATTCTTTCTTTCAGTTATTCTTTTCTAGTCTATTAATAACAAAACGGATTCTTCCAATGTATAAAATCAAAATTCCAATGGCTTTTGCTACTATAACCGTCCCGACCACGATTTTTCCTTTTTTCTAGGCATTTTTTTTCGCCTTGAAATAGGAAATTGTATTGATACTAGGTATCAAAAAAAGCATATTAACTAAAATAAAGGAGTAAATAGAAATGGATAAATAAATAGTGGATTCCATCGTTTCTATGGTTACTTCTTAAACGGTGAGGTCCTCTCTATACACCGGAGCTCATTCCTTCATTTAATTGGTAACTTGTACAGTTCACACTATTCGGCTCTACTCATAAATTTTCCAGTAATAGATCTTTCACAACGAGATCTATCTTATACAGTAACGGTATGTAAGTATGAGGATTAATTGGGTAGCTGACCCTGTTAGTCCGTTCTTTGCAAGAGTCGAAGCATAATCTTTTTTCTTTTTATTTTAAATAGAAATAGGATTTTCCCCGCTTAATGGATAAGCATTTGCCACCAATGGGGAATTTTTTCTCATCTTAAATTCCAAGATTGGATTTGCGCCAATGGAAACCATAAATTTCATACACAATAGAAGGATATGGTAGATCTATCTTTTTTAGATAGTGAACGGAAGAACCCCATTCTATTCACTGGTACTGATCGTTGATACTGAAAAAATTGTTTCTTTTTTCTCAGCCCATGATCTGAACAAGTCGCACATACACCCTAGTACATGTTCCTCGGCGCTGAGGACATCCCCGAAGAGCAGGGGATTTCGTGACATTTCTAATTGGCTGTCTTGCATTTCTAATAAGTTGTTTAATAGTTGGCATGCTGAATCATATACATAATAGACTGGTTTAGATCGATCCTAACCAGATGATTCTGAATTACTTCTTTTTCTATTTAATAGATTAATAAAATATTAACCCCTTAAGTTAAGAAGGAATCGTTACAACATCCACAATTCCATGAGCTTGGGCTTCTGTTGCTGACATAAAAACATCTCTTTCCATGTCTTCGGATATAACCCAGAAGGGCTTGCCCGTTCTTTGTGCATAAACACTTGTGATGCTTTCGCGAAGTTTCAGTAGTTCTTCCGCTTCCAGGATAAATTCTGACGCTTGTGAATCAAAAAAATAACTAGCAGGTTGATGGATCATTACCCTGATGATATAACATAATAAAAGGTTCTTCTAACTCACATAATGAGGCGAGAAGAATAGCTAAAGAATAATAAGAAAAAAAAAAAAAAGATAGAATTGAACAACCGTACAGGCATTTTTGCGCATTGCATACGGCTTTACAATGGAATTCTCTTTTTTCTTTCATCGAAAAAAGAGAAAATATAGAGTCTATTAGACCCAGATCAATAAATAATCCAATTACCACCCTTCTTTTTTTTTTCGGAAAAGTTCAAAAATACTATGATGGCCCCGTTGCTTTATATATTTATTTCGTCTGTGATTCAGCAATCCCAAAGTTTCTTTTCTTTTTTTTGAAAAAAGAAAGAAAAAAAAAAAGACTCTTTTTTTTTCGTACTCTTTTCTAACAGAAATATTGTTAATAGCCTCTGGTGTGAAAAGAAAAAAACGTTTGTGACGCTGAGATGGGCCCACGACAGCTAAGATAAAATTGGAAATGCCCTTTCTCTCATACTACTCTTTCGATACATAATCTAATACTTTATTTTGAAAAAAAAAAAGAAATAAAAAAAAAATTTCATATCGAATTCGAAGTGCCATGCTATTATTACTTGCTAATTCATATTTCATATGGCGAAGGCATAGTCTTCTTTTTTCTTTCCATCAAATAAAAAAAACTCATTGGCGCCGAGCGTGAGGGAATGCTACACGTTTGGTAATTGTTCCTGCGGCCAGGAGAAAAGATCCCATTGAAGCGGCCAATCCTATGCACATTGTATGCACATCTGGTCCCACAAATCCTATAGCATCATAAAGAGCTATTCCGGGTATTACCCATCCGCCAGGAGAGTTTATAAGGAAAACCATCTCTTGGATATCATTCTCTATAGTGAGATATAGCAGAAGACCAATAAGTTGATTCGCGATGTCGCTATCAATCTCTTGGCCTAAAAAAAATATTCTGTCTCGATAAAGTCGGTTGATTAGGATAAAATTGTATCCCTTAGTAGCCGTACAGGCACCTTTTGATGCATACGGTTCAACAAAAATTGCGAAAAAAAATCAATGTGTAGATTCCAGCCATCCTTCGTTTTTTTCTAGTAGGCCCTTTCTAACTGCTAATTTCTAATGAAGGGGCTTTTTCTTACATTTTTTAAATAAAATGAAATTCAAATTAAAGAAAGATGAGTTTTGGCCCGTTTTCCTATAATATAGAAAAAATTCGCTAAACTTATCGCACAAACTTTTCATTGATCTATTTTTTTTTCATTGGGATTCAATCCAAATCACGATGTCATTTTCTTGTTCCTGAATGGGTTTCGTCAATTTTTTATTCAATTTTTTTAGGTTTATGCTCTACTCCGAGTAAAGATCTGCCCGATTTTGATTTGCGCATATAGAACAAATGACCCAATACCACGTCTTTTTGCTATGATTTCATTTACTTTTTTATTTTAATTTAATTCCTTTTTCTTTAATGTTTTCCGCCAAATATTCAACGTATTTCTCATATTATTCGATTGATTAAGAGTTTGAAATCACTCTTATTTATATATATTTATAATTTATATATATTTAGAATTTCATTTTTAAATAAAAAAAAAATTATGATTATGATATAGGTGGTAATCATAAATATATTACCAATTGGGTTTTTTCTAAACGGAGCCTGGATACTTCATTTTATCGGTCCAACCAAGCCAACCATAAATCATTCTAATTGAAAATATTAATCTGGATACCCCCCAAAAAAATGAAATGGATCCCTAATTGCACTTCATTACACTTCACGCTACAAATTTTTGATAATTCAATCAATCTTTTTTGGGCGAAACAGAGGATATCTCGATCGGGCGAGAGAACGGGGGAATCCCATATGACCCAATATATTTGACAAGTCGCACTATACGTCAATCCAACCTGGATTTCCATCCCCCACATTTTGATGAGCAACTCTTGGAACACCAATAGGCATTAAAGGAAAGAAAAAGAATTAAATACTCTATTTCACTTTGATGTGGAAGCGTAATAATGGTCTTAATAATATTGGCCTTTATCATATTTTATACATAGATAGAATAAGGCCATAAAATAAAGAAAGACAGAATGAATGAAAGAGAATTCTTACGAATAGGGCCTTTGAATGATGAACAAATAGGGATGCATTCATTCATAAAAAATAGGATCAACCCCCATTGCGTATTGATACTTATCGGGTATAGAATAGATCTGCTTCTCTTTTTTTTTCTGAGCCGAATTCTTCCCTTATTACTAATGGAATAGAACAAATATTAATCCTTTCTCCGAAAGAATCCACCGAAAAGGGGAGGTATTCCAATGCAATAAAGTTACATAGTGTCTATTTTTCGTTGATAAAGGGGTATTTCCATGGGTTTGCCTTGGTATCGTGTTCATACTGTCGTATTGAATGATCCCGGTCGCTTGCTTTCTGTTCATATAATGCATACGGCTCTGGTTGCTGGTTGGGCCGGTTCAATGGCTCTATATGAATTAGCCGTTTTTGATCCCTCCGACCCCGTTCTTGATCCAATGTGGAGACAAGGTATGTTCGTTATACCCTTCATGACTCGTTTAGGAATAACCAATTCATGGGGCGGTTGGAGTATTACAGGGGGGACTATAACAAATCCGGGTATTTGGAGTTACGAAGGTGTGGCCGGAGCACATATTGTGTTTTCTGGCTTGTGCTTCTTGGCAGCTATCTGGCATTGGGTATATTGGGATCTAGAAATTTTTTGTGATGAGCGCACAGGGAAACCCTCTTTGGATTTGCCCAAGATTTTTGGAATTCATTTATTTCTCTCAGGAGTGGCTTGCTTTGGCTTTGGCGCATTTCATGTAACAGGATTGTATGGTCCTGGAATATGGGTGTCCGACCCTTATGGACTAACTGGCAAGGTACAACCTGTAAATCCAGCGTGGGGCGTGGAAGGTTTTGATCCTTTTGTTCCGGGAGGAATAGCCTCTCATCATATTGCAGCAGGGACATTGGGCATATTAGCGGGCTTATTCCATCTTAGTGTCCGTCCGCCCCAACGTTTATACAAAGGGTTACGTATGGGAAATATTGAAACCGTCCTTTCCAGTAGTATAGCTGCTGTCTTTTTTGCAGCTTTTGTTGTTGCTGGAACTATGTGGTATGGTTCAGCAACTACCCCCATTGAATTATTTGGTCCTACTCGTTATCAATGGGATCAAGGATACTTCCAGCAAGAAATATATCGAAGGGTTAGTGCTGGGTTAGCCGAAAATCAAAGTTTATCAGAAGCTTGGTCTAAAATTCCTGAAAAATTAGCTTTTTATGATTACATTGGCAATAATCCGGCAAAAGGAGGATTATTCAGAGCGGGTTCAATGGACAACGGGGATGGAATAGCCGTTGGGTGGTTAGGACACCCTATCTTTAGAGATAAAGAAGGGCGTGAACTTTTTGTACGTCGTATGCCTACTTTTTTTGAAACATTTCCGGTTGTTTTGGTAGACGGAGATGGAATTGTTAGAGCGGATGTCCCTTTTAGAAGGGCAGAATCGAAGTATAGTGTCGAACAAGTAGGTGTAACTGTTGAGTTCTATGGTGGCGAACTCAATGGAGTGAGTTATAGTGATCCTGCTACTGTGAAAAAATATGCTAGACGTGCTCAATTGGGTGAAATTTTTGAATTAGATCGTGCTACTTTGAAATCCGATGGTGTTTTTCGTAGCAGTCCAAGGGGTTGGTTTACTTTTGGGCATGCTTCGTTTGCTTTGCTTTTCTTCTTCGGACACATCTGGCATGGTGCTAGAACCCTGTTCAGAGATGTTTTTGCCGGTATTGATCCAGATTTGGATGCTCAAGTGGAATTTGGAGCATTCCAAAAACTTGGAGATCCAACTACAAGAAGACAAGTAGTCTGATGCAAGATTGCTTTGTTATTTTTCGCTTCTATTTTCTGTTTGTGATTTGACATAGGCTGCTGGAAAAATCTTGATTCAAATCGCTGCCTTTTCTTTGATTCTTGTTCTTTCTTTATTTTATTCGGGAGATGATTCCAAATAAACAGGTACGGAAGCTATAATTGTAAACCACGATCGAATTTATGGAAGCATTGGTTTATACATTCCTCTTAGTATCTACTCTAGGGATAATTTTTTTCGCTATCTTTTTTCGAGAACCGCCTAAAGTTCCAACTAAAAAAATGAAATGATTTTTCATTATCTCAATTGAAGTAATGAGCCTCCCAATATTGGGAGGCTCATTACTTCAATTAGTCCCCGTGTTCCTCGAATGGATCTCTTAATTGTTGAGAGGGTTGCCCAAAGGCAGTATATAAGGCGTACCCAGTAAAACTTACAAGTAAACCAGATATAGAGATGGCGACTAAGGTTGCTGTTTCCATTATTATTATTATATGATTCCAAGATCACAATGGATCTATGATAAGATCGTTTATTTACAGCGGAATGATATACAAAGTCAACAGATCTCACTGAATACAAAATAAGATTTATGGCTACACAAACCGTTGAGGGTAGTTCTAGATCTGGTCCAAGACGAACTGTTGTAGGGGATTTTTTGAAACCATTGAATTCGGAATATGGTAAAGTAGCCCCTGGATGGGGAACGACTCCTTTGATGGGTGTCGCAATGGCTTTATTTGCGATATTCTTATCTATTATTTTGGAGATTTATAATTCTTCCGTTTTACTGGATGGAATTTCACTGAATTAGATTCACAAGAACCACGAAGCCTCGCTTTTCAAGACAAAAAGTGAAACTTTTAGTTCTCGGATTTTTTTTAGCCCATTCTATTTTGGTAGTTCGACCGCGAAATTTATTTGTTTCTGTATTTCCGGAATATGAGTGTGTGACTTGTTATAATTGATCCTATTGATAGTACAGAAAATGGGTCTGTCATCTTGATCGAGATAGTTTTATCCCGTCGGATAGCCATTCTAGTATCTGGAGCACGGAATATATGAAATGGATCACGAAGTATTCGAACTATGATTCATACTTAATATTCAAACCTCGCGGCCGGCCTCAAAAAAAAAAATTCAAAGAAAGAGTTATATTATTTATAACTCGAAAGATTTTTTCTTCTTTCAAACTCTCATTTAGTTTATGCTTATTTTGATCAAAGGACAAACCTTTCTTTTCTTTGTATTTTTATTTATTAGATCTATTCTATTCATTGAATAAGTGATGATCCAATGGTTCTTACTCAAAGAATCTTTGGACTTAGTTTGAAGGTTTTATTGAATCATCGCGGTTCTGGTATGAATCTGAAGTTTCAATTGATTCATAGGGTCTTAACAAGAGAATTCCTATCAAAAATAAAGAAAACAAGAATAAAGCCACATTCCATACAAATAACAAATCAAAGAAAAAGAAATAAATAGGTAAATAGAAGATTCAAGAGGCCTGTAACGATCAACATAAAGACGAATGCGCCGACTTGATTTTTTGGCATTATAATTACAACTACAAAAAAGAGCTTTCGGATTTTTACTCTTTTGTATCTTCAGATAAAATTGAATGAAAAGATTAAGAAGTTTCAAACTTTCTATTCCATATCCGTTTCAGCTATTATTTGGGTGTTTTTGTTTGAGCTGTACGAGATGAAATTCTCATATACGGTTCTCAGGGGGGGAGTCCTCTTGGTTTACCTATCTCAATAAAGTCTATGATTGGTTTGAAGAACGCCTCGAGATTCAGGCGATTGCAGATGATATAACTAGTAAATATGTTCCTCCTCATGTTAACATATTTTATTGTCTCGGAGGAATTACGCTTACTTGTTTTTTGGTACAAGTAGCTACAGGATTTGCTATGACTTTTTACTATCGTCCAACCGTTACTGAGGCTTTTGCTTCTGTTCAATACATAATGACTGAAGCTAACTTTGGTTGGTTAATCCGATCAGTTCATCGATGGTCGGCAAGTATGATGGTCTTAATGATGATCCTGCACGTATTTCGTGTCTATCTCACTGGTGGTTTTAAAAAACCTCGCGAATTGACTTGGGTTACAGGCGTGGTTCTAGCTGTGTTGACCGCATCTTTTGGTGTAACAGGTTATTCCTTACCTCGGGACCAAGTTGGTTATTGGGCAGTCAAAATCGTAACAGGCGTTCCGGAAGCTATTCCGGTAATAGGATCCCCTTTGGTAGAGTTATTGCGTGGAAGTGCTAGTGTGGGACAATCCACTTTGACCCGTTTTTATAGTTTACACACTTTTGTATTACCCCTTCTTACTGCTGTATTTATGTTAATGCATTTCCTAATGATACGTAAGCAAGGCATTTCTGGTCCTTTATAGAGAATATAGACCATAGCTATATTGTAACCAATCATTTATCTTATTACTTGGGGGAGGAACAATAGTATTTCATTGCTACAAATATGGATTATTGAAAAAAAAAAATAAGACATGTATTTGGATATTTCCTTTCAACTCCACAATATTCTATTATTTATTTGATATGACATGAATAGTTGAAGGGAATTCCCCGAAGAGAAAATGGATTATGGGAGTGTGTGACTTGAACTATTGATTGGGCCGTGCAGAAATATGCCTTTATCTGCTACATTGGAATTCACAACCAAATGTGTCTTTGTTCCAACCACCGTGTAAGCCCCATACAAAGGATAGGCTGGTTCGCTTAAAGAGAATCTTTTCTATGATCAGACCTGACGATGTCGTGTATGAACAGGGCTCCGTAAGATCCAGTAGAATAAGTGATTTGGCATAATCCAAATTAGATTTTAGTTATTTTTTTGTTTTTTTACTTTCTTAATAGTATGAAAATGCATTCATTTCTTCTGCATCGACCCAATTTAATTATACTATCGGAGTGAAACAAGGGATC